ATGTGTAATATTATAATAGTATAATATACACACATTGGATATATGACCCGTGCATTGATAGTACTACATATACACACATTAAGTAATATTGCATGCATATATTAAAGCGCTAAAAAACATTTCTAGAGCTTTTCCTGTTTCCGGGGGGTTTGCAGGAGTATTAGAGATCTTAGGAGTTTGGGGGGGGTAGGGGGGGTTTACGCGCGCAAAAACCGAAGGCTAATAGAAAACTAGGAGAAAATTAAAATTTTGATTAAATTTTATGCTCTAGATATCAGTTATGCAGTTCTTCTATAAATATCTTATCACCATTCATACTATTTACTTCCAACAAGGAAAATGTTCAACCTTGTCTGTCATTTCTGTATGCACTGTGAGATGCCAGATGAAAGGAAAAAAAAAAAGAGAACCCCCCACCCCTGTGGAGAGAACGCCCGGCATGGTGGGTAACGAGGAGTATGTATTAACACCATTAACTTATGCAAGCGTCAATGAAAGAATGGGGGATTATAACAATTATTGGACCTGAAATAGGAACCAGATGCCAGGAATAGTTCAATTAGTGAAACCCCCACAAATAACTGTCCTTGACCTTCAAGAACTGTTGACATTAAGAAATCAACTGATGGTGGGCTCTTACTACATTAAATAATTCGGAAGTATAGGATGGTGGGTACTTGGTATATCTTAACTATGTGAGAGTTGTGTTCGGTCTTAAACTGTCGTTCAGTGGTTTAAAAATGTTATTGGAAGATTTCATTTATTGGTTTATGTTTTTCTTCGTTGTAAATGTTGGTGACAAGTATGTGGGGGAACAATCTATGTTTTTTAAGAGATGTGTGTATTTATATATAGGATATGTTTGATATAAAATAATGGTGATAATACATATATGCATTGCATTTTACATGAAGGCAGAGCTCGGCAAAGAATAGTTTAAGTTAGAATCCTAGCTTTGGGAGTTAGGGGTAAGGGTTAAAATCCCTTTTCTTTGAAGCAGTAGGAAGGACTTTAACCTTCGACATCCGGTTTACAAGACCGGCGCTCTGGCGCTGAGCTACTAGTGCAGTATCATTCAAGGATTTTGTTTTCTAGCCAGCCGGTGACGGGGACGAGAATAAGGAAGAGGAAGAAGTAGAGGAAGGATGCAATTTGGCCAATGATGTCGAAGGGATGTTCAACAGGTATACCTCCAATTCAAGTGAGGATGGCAACGTCTGCAACTAAAAGTCAGAATAAGAATTGTGTGATAGGGCGGAAGGTTAGGCCTCGTTGTTTGGAGGTGTGAAGAATGGGAATAACTATTAAGACAAGGATTGAGAATAGGAGGGCAAGGACTCCCCCAAGTTTGTTAGGAATTGAGCGTAGGATGGCGTAGGCAAATAGGAAGTATCATTCGGGCTTAATGTGGGGAGGAGTAGCTAGAGGATTTGCGGGGGTGAAGTTGTCAGGGTCACCGAGCAGATTGGGGGAGAAGAGGGCTAAAGAAATAAGGGCGATTAAAAGAATTGCGAAGCCTAATAAGTCTTTGTAAGAAAAGTAGGGGTGAAATGAGATTTTGTCGGCGTCTGAGTTTAGGCCTGTGGGGTTGTTGGAACCAGTTTCGTGAAGAAAGATTAGGTGAACTATTGTTGCGGCTGCAATAATGAAGGGGAGAAGGAAATGGAAGGCGAAAAAGCGAGTCAGGGTGGCATTGTCTACGGAGAACCCCCCTCAGATTCATTGGACTAAGGAATTGCCAATGTAGGGAACTGCGGAGAGAAGGTTGGTAATGACGGTGGCACCTCAGAATGATATTTGTCCTCATGGGAGGACGTAACCTACGAAGGCTGTTATTATAGTTAGGAGGAGAAGGATAACTCCAATGTTTCAGGTTTCTTTGTGCAGGTAGGAGCCGTAGTACAGGCCTCGCCCAATGTGAAGGTAAATACAAATGAAGAAGAAAGATGCGCCGTTGGCATGTATGTTTCGAATAAGTCAGCCGTAGTTTACGTCTCGGCAAATGTGGGCGACGGAGGAAAAGGCTGTGGCGATGTCGGAGGTGTAGTGTATGGCTAGAAAGAGGCCCGTCAGGATTTGGGCAGCTAGACAGAGGCCTAGTAGAGACCCAAAGTTTCATCAAACGGAAATGTTTGAGGGGGTAGGGAGGTCAACTAGTGCGTCGTTTGCAATTTTTAGGAGGGGGTGGGTTTTTCGGAGGTTGGCCATTATTGTTTTTGTAGTTGAATAACAACGGTGGTTTTTCAAGTCATTAGTCCTGGTTAAAGTCCTGGCAGAAACTATGGTCTATATTATGTTTATATTCTTGTTTGGGTTGGTACTAGGTCTTGCGGCGGTTGCTTCTAATCCTTCGCCATACTTTGCAGCGTTGGGACTGGTTGCGGTGGCAGGGATGGGATGTGGGGTATTGGTAGGGCATGGGGGGTCTTTTTTGTCTTTGGTTTTATTTTTAATTTATTTGGGAGGAATGTTGGTTGTGTTTGCATATTCGGCAGCGTTAGCTGCTGAACCTTACCCGGAGAGTTGAGGTAGCTGACCTGTTTTGGGGGTGATGGTGGCTTATCTGGTGGGGGTGTGTGCGGCGGCAGGGTTGTTTTGAGGGGGGTGATATGAGGGGGCTTGAGTGGCTGCTGATGAGTTTGCTGAATTTTCTGTTTTTCGAGGGGATGTGGGAGGGGTAGCTTTGATGTATTCGGCAGGTGGGGGTGTTTTGGTCTTGGGGGCTTGAGTGTTATTGTTAACGTTGCTTGTGGTGTTGGAGTTAACGCGGGGGCTAGGTCGAGGGGCTCTTCGAGCTGTTTAATAGAGTAGTAGTAGGAGAGCTAGGCCGAAGGTAAAAAAGAAGAGGGAGAGGTAGGTCTTGATTATACCTTGTTGAATATTGTTGATCGTTGTAATTAGAGGGAGGTTGAGGGTGGTGGTTGCTTTTGGGCCAATTTTTTCTAGTCATGTCTGGTCGATTGTTTGGGAAGCAATGGTTTGTCCTAAAGTTAAATTCAGTTTGGGGGTGAGGCGATGAATGACTATTGGGAAGAATCCTAGTATATTGGAGAAATGGTGGGGAGAAAGTTTTGGGATTGGTTTGTATTGTTTGTTGGTTAGGGAGGCGAGTTCTAGTGCGGTAAGAAGGCCAATGATAGTTACTGCAAGGGCGGCAGTTTTGAGAAGAGTAGGTATGGACATAACTGGTGTTTTTAGGGGGGTGATGTTGGAGGTAATTAGAAGGCCGGCGATAATGCTTCCTCAGGCGAGTCGTTTGATGGGATTAATAACTGTTGGATTGTTTTCGTTGATAGGGGAGAGGGGGTTGAAGCGGGGGTGGCCTATTGAGACAAAGAAAATTACTCGAAGGCTGTAGATGGCGGTGAAAGAAGTGGCTAGGAGGGTGAGGAAGAGGGCTCAGGCGTTTAGGTAAGATGTGTTTAGGGCTTCAATGATGGCATCTTTTGAAAAGAACCCTGCTAGGAAGGGGGTTCCTGTTAGGGCGAGGCTTCCAATGGTTAGGCAGGAGGATGTAAAGGGGGTTAGGTGGTGTATCCCCCCTATTTTTCGAATGTCTTGCTCGTCGTTTAGGCTGTGGATAATAGACCCTGAACAAAGGAAAAGCATGGCCTTGAAGAATGCGTGGGTGCAGGTGTGGAGGAAGGCAAGTTGTGGTTGATTGAGACCGATTGTCACTATTATTAGGCCTAGTTGGCTTGATGTTGAAAAGGCAACGATTTTCTTGATGTCATTTTGAGTGAGGGCGCAGGTGGCGGTAAAGAGAGTGGTGAGGGCCCCCAAGCAGAGACAGGTAGTTAGGGCGGTTTGGTTATTTTCTAGCATGGGACTTATGCGGATAAGGAGAAAGATGCCTGCTACTACCATGGTGCTGGAATGCAGTAGGGCAGAGACCGGTGTGGGACCTTCTATGGCAGAAGGAAGTCAGGGGTGGAGGCCGAACTGTGCAGATTTACCGGTGGCAGCGATGATGAGCCCGATGAGGGGATAAGTTAGGTCGAAGTCTTTGGATAAGGTGAACATTTGTTGTATTTCTCAGGAGTTAAGCGAGGTTGCGATTCAAGCTATAGCGAAAATGAGGCCGATGTCCCCTACTCGGTTGTAGATGACTGCTTGGAGGGCGGCGGTGTTTGCATCTGCACGGCCGTATCATCAACCAATGAGGAGGAAGGACATAATTCCGACGCCTTCCCACCCGATGAACAGTTGGAATATGTTGTTTGCGGTTACAAGGATAATTATAGCAATGAGGAAGATTAGTAGATATTTAAAAAAGCGATTTATGTTTGGGTCGGCGTGCATGTATCAGGAGGCAAATTCTAGAATAGATCAGGTGACATAGAGGGCGACAGGGGTAAAGATAATTGAATAGATGTCAAATTTGAGACTGATACTAATATCAAAGGTGTGGGTATTTATTCAAGTTCAAGTGGTAATAATTGCTTCTGCGCCTTCGTTGAGGAAGAGGCAAAGAGGGAGGATGCTGACAAAGAAGGCTCATTTTACTGCTGTTTTAACCTGGGTGAGGGCTCAGTCAGGGGGAAGGGGACGAGGGGAGAGGGAGGAAAGAACAGGGAATGCAAGTAGTAGAAAAATAATGATTAGGCTGGTGGCTATCATGGTGGAGGTGAGGTGCATAGCTGCTACTTGGATTTGCACCAAGAGTTTTTGGTTCCTAAGACCATCGGATGAGCTGTTATCCTTTAGAAGCAGGGCGAGTGAGCTTGGGAGTTTAACCCAAGGGGCAAAGATTAGCAGTCTTTGTTGTTGTCAACCTCTCTCGGTGGATAAGGGGGTTTTAACCTCTGTCTTTAGAATCACAATCTAATATTTTTGTTAAACTATACCTACAGGCGGTCCAACCTCAAATTAGTTCGGGCTTGGAAATTAGAAGAATGAGGGGCAAGAGATGGAGGGCTATGAGTAGGTGTTCTCGGGAGTGTGTTGGGTCGAGGGAAATAATATGTGCTGGTAGCGGGCCTCGTTGTGTTATGAGGAACATGTATAGGGAGTAGCCTGCAGTAATCAGGGTTCCAGCTCCTGTGAGTGCAATTGTTCATCAGGATCAGTGGAATAGGGAGGTAATAATTATTAGTTCTCCTATTAGGTTAGGAAGAGGGGGAAGTGCAAGGTTTGCGAGGCTGGCAATGAATCATCATGCGGTTATGAGGGGAAGAACCATTTGGAGACCTCGGGCTAAGATTATAGTTCGACTGTGTGTTCGTTCGTAGTTTGTATTAGCTAAGCAGAAGAGGGCGGAAGAAGTTAGACCGTGGGCGATTATTAGAATGAGGGCGCCTGTGAATCCTCAGGGGGTTTGAATTAGAATACCTGCTGCTACGAGGCCTATATGGCTTACTGAGGAGTAGGCAATGAGGGATTTTAGATCTGTTTGGCGGAGGCAAATGGAGCCTGTTATAATTACACCTCAGAGAGCGAAGATAATGAAGGGATAACTGAGTTCTTTGGTGAGGGGCTCTAATATAATTATTATTCGTATCATTCCATAACCCCCTAGTTTTAGTAGCACTGCGGCTAGTACCATAGAACCTGCGATTGGGGCTTCAACGTGTGCTTTAGGAAGTCAGAGGTGGGCCCCGTAGAGTGGTATCTTTACTAGGAAGGCGAGTAAGCAGCCGGCCCATCATAGCTTATCGGCGAAAGAAGAAAGTTGTATGGAGGGGGCGTACTGTAGTGTTAAAAGGGATAAGGTTCCAGTGCTGTTTTGGAGTAATAGGAGGGCAACAAGGAGGGGGAGGGAGCCTGCTAATGTATAAAATAGAAAGTAAGTCCCTGCGTTTAGTCGTTCTGTCTGATTACCTCAGCGGGTAATAATGATGAGGGTTGGAATAAGGGTAGCTTCAAATATAATATAAAATATAATTGCCTCGGTTGCGCCAAAAGCTATGATGAGGAAGATCTGGAGAGATGTGAGGAGGGTGATGTAGGTTCGTTGGCGGGGGATAGGCTCAGGCGCTGTGTGGTTTTGACTTGCAAGGATCATGAGGGGCAGAAGTCGGCAGGTTAATGCAAGAAGGGGGGTGGAGAGAGGGTCGGTTGCTATGTAAGGGCTGAGAAATGACCAACCTGCCTCTGTGGAGGATTTTAGTCAGGTTAGGCTAATTAAAGAGATGAGCAGGCTATATGAAAGGGCGGTGGATCAGAGGTGTTTGGTGGGGATAGCTCAAATAGTGGGGATAAGCATAATAGTAGGGAGGAGGATTTTTAGCATTGTAGGAGGTTTAGGCTTTGAAGGCGGTCTGTTCCGTGGGTTCGGGCAGTAGCAACGAGTAGTGCGAGGCCGGCGCTTGCTTCGCAGGCCGAAAAGGCCAGAAGAAGCATGGGGGAGGCTGAGAAACTGGCGGAGTTGAGTTGGAGAGTTCACAGGGAGAGGGCAATAAAGAGTGAGAGCATTATACCTTCCAGGCAGAGGAGGGCGGAGAGAAGGTGAGTTCGGTGGAATGCCAGGCCTGCTAGGCCTAGGAGGAAGGTTGCGGAGAAAGCGAAATGTGTGGGAGTCATTAGACGGTTGTGGACTTTAACCACAAGTTCTTGAGCCGAAATCAAGGGTCTTTCTTAAACTAACAGCCTATTCGGCTCATTCTAGGCCGCCTTGAATTCATTCATAAATTAACCCAAGGGTAAGGAGGACAAGTACAGCGAAGGCCCAGACAAATGTTGTGAGAGGGGAAGAGAGTTGGTCTCCTCAGGGGAGAGGAAGAAGTAGTGCGATTTCCAGGTCAAATAGGAGAAAGAGAATTGCAACGAGGAAGAAGCGAAGGGAGAAGGGTAAGCGGGCGGACCCTAGGGGGTCGAAGCCACACTCGTAGGGGGAGAGCTTTTCATGATCGGGGGTTATTTGGGGGAGTCAAAAAGAGACAATGGCTAGAATAGTGGAGAGGGTGATGGAAATAATAAGTATCGTTGTGATTAAATTCATTATCTTTCCTTGGATTTTAACCAAGACTAAGTGATTGGAAGTCACATGTACTAGTTTTGATACTAGAAAGATATGAGCCTCATCAGTAAATTGAGATGTAGAGGAATAGCCAGACAACGTCTACAAAGTGTCAGTATCAGGCAGCTGCTTCGAATCCAAAGTGATGTTCTGATGTAAAGTGGTATTGGACTTGTCGTAGAAGGCAGACGGCCAAGAAGGTGGAGCCAATAATTACGTGAAGTCCATGGAAGCCAGTTGCCACGAAGAAGGTGGAGCCATAAACCCCATCTGCAATTGTGAAGGGGGCTTCGTAGTATTCCATGGCTTGGAGGAAGGTGAAGTAGAAGCCTAAGAGAATAGTTAGGGCGAGGGATTGAATAGCTTCTTTTCGATGTCCTTCTATAATACTATGGTGAGCTCAGGTAACTGTAACTCCAGAAGCCAGTAGGACGGCTGTGTTAAGTAGTGGTACTTCGAAGGGATCAAGCGGGGTGATTCCTGTGGGGGGTCAGCAGCCTCCTAACTCAGGGGTGGGGGCGAGGCTAGAGTGGTAAAAGGCTCAGAAGAAGCCTAGAAAAAAGAAAACTTCTGAGGTAATGAAGAGGATTATTCCGTATCGAAGGCCTTTTTGGACAGGAGGGGTGTGGTGTCCTTGGAATGTCCCTTCTCGGATGATATCTCGTCATCATTGGTATATTGTTAGGAGAAGGAGAATTAGGCCTAGGGTTATTAAGGTTGTATTGTGGAAGTGCATTCAGATTGCTAAACCGGAGGTTATTAGGAGGGCGGCTACGGCGCCTGTTAGGGGTCATGGGCTGGGGTCAACTATGTGATATGCGTGTGCTTGATGGGCCATTAAACGTTTTCTTGTAGATAAAGGCTTAAAAGAAGGACAAAGACATAGGCCTGAATCATGGCTACTGCGACTTCCAGGAGGGTTAATAGAAAGAGTAGTACTGCAGTCAGGATTGCCACTGTGGGCATGAGGGGGAGAAGAACGAAGGCGGCGGTGGCGATGAGTTGAATTAAAAGATGGCCAGCTGTTAGATTTGCGGTTAGTCGAACTCCAAGTGCGAGGGGCCGGATAAATAGGCTAATTGTTTCGATAATAATAAGGATGGGGATGAGGGGGGTTGGGGTGCCTTCTGGCAGAAGGTGGCCTAGTGCATGTGTGGGTTGATTTCGTATTCCAATAATGACTGTTGCAAGTCAGAGAGGGACAGCAAAAGCTATGTTGAGAGAAAGTTGTGTTGTGGGGGTGAAGGTGTAGGGTAGAAGGCCAAGTATGTTTAAGGTAATAAGAAAGAGTATGAGGGAAGCGAGAAGGGCAGCTCATTTATGGCCTTCTAAGCTTAAGGGTTGAAAAATTTGTTGGGTAAAACGGTTGATAAATCATCCTTGGAGTGTGATGAGGCGGTTGTTTAATCAACGTGTGGCTGGTTTTGGGTAGAGAATTCAAGGTAGGCTGAGAGCAAGGGCAATTAAGGGGATTCCCAGGTATGTGGGGCTCATAAATTGGTCAAAAAAGCTTAGTGTCATGGTCAAGTTCAGGGCTCTGTTTTGGGTTTTTCTGTGCTTTGGAGAGTAGGGTCATTTGGGAAAGTGTGTGCTAGAACTTTTGGGGGGATGACTGTTAGGAAAATTAATCAAGAGAAGACTAGGATGGCAAATCAAGGGGCGGGGTTAAGTTGTGGCATCTCACTAGGGGTGGGCGGGGGCCACCAATCTTTAGCTTAAAAGGCTAACGCTATTCCCTATTTAGCTTCTTAGTGAAGCGTCTTCAAGTATTAAGGATGATCAGTTTTCAAAGTGTTCTAGTGGGACTGCTTCTACTACGATAGGTATAAAGCTGTGGTTTGCACCGCAAATTTCAGAGCATTGTCCGTAGAAGACTCCGGGGCGGGATGCAATAAATGCTGTTTGGTTTAGACGTCCTGGGACGGCGTCCACTTTTACTCCTAGACTTGGGACAGCTCAGGAGTGAAGTACGTCTTCAGCTGAGATTAGAATGCGAATGGGGGATTCAACTGGAACCACTATTCGATGGTCTGTTTCTAGGAGGCGGAATTGTCCTGGGGCTAAGTCTTGTGTGGGGACCATATAAGAGTCGAAGCCGAGGTCTTCATAGTCAGTGTATTCATAGCTTCAGTATCATTGGTGGCCTATGGCTTTAATTGTGAGGTGTGGGTCATTAATTTCGTCCATGAGATAAAGAATGCGTAGGGAGGGAAGGGCAATGAGAATTAGGATAATGGCTGGAAGCAAGGTTCAAATGATTTCGATTTCTTGAGAGTCCAGGATAAATTTGTTAGTAAGTTTAGTTGTTACTATGGCCACAATAATGTAAAGCACGAGGGTGCTAATTAGGAAGACGATTATTAGGGCGTGATCGTGGAAGTGAAGAAGTTCTTCTATTACAGGTGAAGCTGCATCTTGGAATCCTAGTTGGGAGGGATGTGCCATTGTTGTAAGACACGCGGGGCTCAAACCCGCAATTTTGCCTTGACAAGGCGATGTAATAACCAATTTTACTAGTGTCTTATGAAGAAAGTGACAGAGTGGTTATGTGGCTGGCTTGAAACCAGTTTATGGGGGTTCAATTCCTCCCTTTCTCGTTAATGGGGTTTTGAGGGGGCGGGAGCAGATTTTTCGTAGTCTAATCAGGCTTGTTGAACTTGGACGAAAGCAGGCTCTTCAAAGGTGTGGTAGGGGGGAGGGCAGCCGTGAAGTCATTCTACGTTTGTTGCTGTAAGTTCCACTGATAAGACTTCTCGTTTAGCGGCGAATGCTTCTCAGATAATAAATAAAAATATAATTACTGCAACTATTGAAATTATTGAGCCAATAGAAGAAATTGTGTTTCAAAGGGTGTAGGCGTCGGGGTAGTCAGAATATCGTCGAGGTATTCCTGCCAGTCCTAGGAAGTGTTGTGGGAAGAAAGTAAGGTTGACCCCAATAAATATGACTCCGAAGTGGATTTTAGTCCAAGTGTCGTGAAGCGTGTATCCTGAGAATAGAGGGAATCAGTGGACGAAGCCGGCAACAATGGCGAAAACGGCTCCTATTGAGAGAACATAGTGGAAGTGGGCAACGACATAGTATGTGTCGTGAAGTATGATGTCTAGAGAAGAATTGGCTAGAACAATTCCGGTTAAACCTCCAACTGTAAAGAGGAAAATGAAACCCAGCGCCCATAGGAGAGGGGTTTCTCACTTAATGGCTCCGCCATGCAGAGTGGCTAGTCAGCTGAAGACTTTTACTCCGGTTGGAATGGCAATAATTATTGTGGCGGAAGTAAAGTAAGCCCGTGTGTCTACGTCCATCCCTACGGTAAACATGTGGTGGGCTCAAACAATAAACCCTAGGAGGCCGATAGCCATTATGGCTCAGACCATTCCTATATACCCGAAAGGCTCTTTTTTGCCTGCATAGTAGGCAACAATGTGGGAGATTATTCCAAAACCGGGGAGGATAAGAATATAGACTTCAGGGTGTCCAAAGAATCAGAATAAGTGTTGGTAAAGGATGGGGTCTCCTCCTCCGGCAGGGTCAAAGAAGGTTGTGTTGAGGTTTCGATCTGTTAGAAGTATTGTAATGCCGGCGGCAAGAACGGGCAGGGATAGTAGGAGTAGTACTGCGGTAATTAGAACGGATCACACAAATAGGGGTGTTTGATACTGAGAAATAGCAGGGGGTTTTATGTCAATAATAGTTGTAATAAAATTAATTGCGCCTAGAATAGATGACACTCCCGCCAAATGGAGGGAGAAGATGGTTAAGTCAACAGAAGGCCCAGCGTGGGCAAGATTGCCTGCGAGTGGTGGGTAAACAGTTCATCCTGTACCGGCACCTGCTTCGACTCCAGATGAGGCGAGGAGGAGGAGAAATGAGGGGGGAAGGAGTCAAAAACTCATGTTATTTATTCGAGGGAAGGCCATGTCTGGGGCACCAATTATAAGCGGCACTAGTCAGTTTCCAAAGCCTCCAATCATGATTGGCATTACTATAAAGAAAATTATTACGAAAGCATGTGCTGTAACAATTACATTATAAATCTGATCGTCTCCGAGGAGAGAGCCGGGTTGGCTCAGTTCTGCCCGAATTAGGAGGCTTAGTGCAGTTCCTACTATTCCGGCCCAAGCACCAAATACTAGATAGAGGGTGCCGATGCCTTTGTGATTAGTTGAGAAGAGTCAACGTGTGATTGCCACAGGTAAGATGGCTGAGCGTCAAGCGGTGGATTGTAGCCCCATGTACAGAGGTTCAAGTCCTCTTCTTATCAAGCCCCGAGGTGTTTCACATGTCAGATTGCAAATCTGAAGTAGCAGGTTAGCCCCTGCCGGGGCTTTCCCCGCCCATTTTGAGGCGGGCGGGGAAAGGGCAGATAGATGCTTGTTGGTTTAAGCGCTTAGCTGTTAACTAAGAGTTTGTAGGATCGAGGCCTTCCTGTCTAGTAAGGCTTTAGCTTAATTAAAGTGTCTGTTTTGCATGCAGAAGATGTGGGTTAGTGTCCCGCAAGTCTTAACAGGGGCTGGGAGATTTTCACTCCCGCTTAGGGCTTTGAAGGCCCTTGGTCTGGGTACTATCCTAAGCCCCTTAGGGGGTTAATAAGGCTGAGATGGTGGGGGTGAGTGGTAGGAGGCAAATCGTTATTGCAGTTGAAGTGGCGAGGGGGTAAGTTAGTTGGGTGGAGGGTAAGCGTCAGGGGGTGGTGCCTAGAAGGCTGTTAGGGGAAATAGTGAGGGTTATTGCGTAGGAGAGGCGTAAGTAGAAATATAGGCTAAGGAGTGCTGAAAGGGCTGCCAGGGTTGCGGTGGGGGCAAGGCCTTGTTTGGTTAATTCTTGAAGAATCAGTCATTTTGGTATAAAGCCTGTGAGAGGGGGGAGCCCCCCTAATGAGAGGAGAATGAGGGGGGTAAGAGCTGTGAGGGCGGGGGCTTTTGCTCAGGATGTGGCAAGAGTATTGATATTTGTGGATTTGTTGAGTTTAAATACTAGAAATGTTGAGGATGTTATGATGAGGTAAGTTAGAAGGGCAAGGAGCGTGATGGAAGGGGAAAATTGTAAAACAAGAATTATTCAGCCTAGATGGGCGATTGATGAATATGCTAGGATTTTACGGAGTTGTGTTTGATTTAGCCCCCCTCAGCCTCCAATGAGGGTGGATGCGAGGCCTAAAATAATGAGGGTGGTTGAATTTGAAGGTTGGATTTGAAGAATCAGGGCGAAGGGGGCGAGTTTTTGTCAGGTTGAAAGAATTAAACCTGTAGTAAGGTCTAGTCCTTGCAGAACTTCGGGGAGTCATGCATGAAGAGGGGCTAAACCGATTTTGAGGGCGAGGGCGAGGGTAATTATGGTGGTTGGGGGGGGGTGTGTAATTTGTTGAATTTCTCATTGGCCTGTCAGTCAGGCGTTAGTGATGCTTGCAAATAGAAGGGTGGCTGCTGCAGCAGCTTGGGTTAAAAAATATTTGGTTGTAGCTTCGACAGCTCGGGGGTGGTGGTGTTGAGCTATTAGGGGAATAATGGCTAGCGTATTTATCTCAAGTCCTATTCAGGCGAGGAGTCAGTGTGAGCTAGCAAATGTAATTGTGGTGCCAAGGCCTAAGCCAAAGAGAAGAATGGCTAAGATGTAAGGGTTCATTAGCAAAGGAAGGAGTTTAACCAACATGTTTGGGGTATGGGCCCAAAAGCTTATTTAGCTGACTTTACTAGGAAGTGGTGTAGTGGAAGCACTAAGAGTTTTGATCTCTTCAGGTAGGGTTCGAGCCCCTTCTTTCTAAGGAGTTGGAGGGACTTTAACCCTCATGGTTCACTCTATCAAAGTGGCCCTTTATTTCAGGCACAACTCCGGACTATAGTTGTGGGGGTAGGCCTGTTAGTGCAATTGGAAGGGAGAGGTGTCAGATTACTAGGGCGAGGGTTAGTGGGAGGAAGTTTTTTCAGATTAGGTGTATGAGTTGGTCATAGCGAAATCGGGGGTAGGAAGCGCGAACTCATAGGAAGAGAACGGAGAGGAGGGTTGCTTTCATCATAAGATTTGTTGTAGTAATTTCTGGGGTTGTGTGTAGAATGGAGGCACCTAAAAATAGTGTTGCAGAGAGTGTGTTTATTAGGAGGATATTAGCGTATTCGGCGAGGAAGAAGAGGGCAAAAGGACCTCCTGCATATTCTACGTTAAATCCGGAAACGAGTTCGGATTCGCCTTCTGTGAGGTCGAAGGGGGCCCGGTTTGTCTCTGCAAGTGTGGAAATGTACCATATAGCGGCTAAAGGTCAGGCGGGAAAAATTAATCAAATACTTTCTTGAGCGACGCTGAATGTTTGTAGGGTAAAGCCTCCAGTGAAGATGATGGCGTTTAGAAGAATTAGTCCTAGGCTGACTTCGTAGGAAATAGTCTGTGCAACAGCTCGGAGGGCCCCAATTAAGGCGTATTTTGAATTGGAGGCTCATCCTGAACCAAGGATAGAATAGACCGCTAAGCTGGAGAGAGCATGAATAAAAAGGATACCAAGATTGAGGTCTGCTATCGGGAAGGGGAGGGGTATTGGAGTTCAAAGGGTGAGGGCTAGGGTGAGGGCTAGTATGGGAGTGAAGAGGAAGAGGACGGGGGAGGAGGTGGAGGGTCAAACAGGTTCTTTTAAAAAAAGTTTTAGTCCGTCTGCAATTGGTTGAAGGAGGCCGTAAGGGCCTACAACGTTTGGTCCTTTTCGTAGCTGCATGTAGCCAAGGACTTTTCGTTCAACGAGGGTGAGGAGTGCGACGGTCAGTAGAACGAATACAATTAGGATCAGGGGGTTGAGGATGGATGAAATTAGTGTTGAGAGCATAGTTAAAGGGAGGACTTGAACCTCCGTGGAAAGGGCTTAGGTCTTTTGCAATGTCCGGGCTCTGCCACTTTAACAAGCCATTTTCTTGGGTTAGGGGGTACGCTCTTTTATCTATTTTAGTTGGTTTCAATAGGTGAGGGTGGGGCGTGTTGAGAACAGGGGCCCCTCCTTTTCGGTCCTTTCGTACTAGAAAAGATCGTGGCATAGATAGAAACTGACCTGGATTACTCCGGTCTGAACTCAGATCACGTAGGACTTTAATCGTTGAACAAACGAACCCTTAATAGCGGCTGCACCATTAGGATGTCCTGATCCAACATTGAGGTCGTAAACCCTCTTGTCGATATGGGCTCTAAAAGAGGATTGCGCTGTTATCCCTAGGGTAACTCGGTCCGTTGATCGGCTATGTACCGGATCTTATTGGTCAGAAATTCTGTTGCTTGGAGTTGTAACTCTGGGTTGTAGGAGTAGTGTGCTCCCGGCCCACATGGGGGTTTTTTGTTGCCCCGCGGTCGCCCCAACCAAAGACATTAGAACAGGGGCCAATCAGTTTTATCTTTTGTTTCAGGGGTGTTTAACATGGTCTGTTCTGGCGTCTGAAGCTCCATAGGGTCTTCTCGTCTTATGTTTGTATCCTCGCTTCTGCACGGGGAGATCAATTTCATTGACTGGGGAAAGGAGACAGTTAAGCCCTCGTTATGCCATTCATACAGGTCTTCATTTAAAAGACAAGTGATTGCGCTACCTTTGCACGGTCAAAATACCGCGGCCGTTAAACTTATAGTCACAGGGCAGGCGGGACCTCTTATGTTTGGGGAACGAGAGGCGATGTTTTTGGTAAACAGGCGAGGCTTGTGTTTGCCGAGTTCCTTCTTTTCCTTTTAGTCTTTCCCAGTTGGCACACCAGTGTGGGATTAACGGTAAGGGGTTGGGTGGTTTTCTAGTTGTTTATTTTTTGTCTAGTGCCCTCTTTGTTTTGGGGCCGTTAATGGTCGGTGAATGGTTCGTTCCGAGTTACACTTGTGCGGGGAGAGAAGGGGACTTCTCTTATTACTCATATTAGCATAAACGCTTCCATAATTTTTATGGAACGGCCTGATAGGTTTAGGGGGGTGAGATTATGTTGTCTTTATTAAAAGGTTGGTATGTAATGTTCGAGCTTTAACGCTTTCTAAGTAGGTGGCTGCTTTTAGGCCCACTAGGACACTAGACCTTTAGGTTTGTTGTGATCTTTACCCTCCTTGGAAAGTTGTATCTTGTTTCAAAGGGGCTGTACCCCCTTTGACTAACTCTTTTAGCTTCTTTTGTTCGGTAGGGAGGCCTTGGGCCTACAGGAAAGGAGAATTTAAAGGGCTGAACTTCTATTCAATTCTCAGGCAACCAGCTATAACTAGGCTCGGTAGGTCTGTCACCTCTACTCAAAGTTCTCCCCACTCTTTTGCCACAGAGACGGGGTGGTCCTATAAATTAGACTGTCTTGGAGTAGCTCGCTTAGTTTCGGGGTATTAAACTATAATGCTTTTTGCTTAAGGTTTTCTGGCTAAATCATGATGCAAAAGGTACGAGAGGTGATCTCTGCTTTTTAGTACTTTACTGGGTTGTTTCACTTCTCTTTCAGTTTTCCCTTGCGGTACTTTCTCTGTTGCTCCTAGGTCCTTTTCCGTCGCCCGTACTTAGGTGGAAAAATGGTTTGTTTGTTGGGTGGTGGTGTGTTTGGGGGTATAGATAGGGTGTGTTTGGGGTTGATGGGGGGGCTAGCTATTGGGTGTCAGGGTGGCCCGATTTGCACGGGCGACTTCTCAGTGTAAGGGAGATGCTTTTCTGGTTTAGCTACACTCTGATTTTTCCAAGCGCACCTTCCGGTACACTTACCATGTTACGACTTGCCTCCCCTTTACCGGTATAATGTATTATTTATAGGGTGCTGGTTGGCTTGGGGAGAGTGACGGGCGGTGTGTGCGCGCTTCAGGGCCGGTTTCAGCGGAACGCTCTATTTTCTGCTTACTGCTAAATCCTCCTTCTAATGCGTGTTTCATTACATTGTTCGTATTCCCTGTGGTAGGGAATGTAGCCCATTTCTTCCCCTCTCATATGCTACACCTCGACCTGGCGTTTTGAGTTGTACTAGTTCTGCTTACTGTGGCTCCTTCACAGGGTAAGCTGACGACGGCGGTATATAGGCGGGAAGAACAAGAGAGGGTGAGGTTTAACGGGGGTTATCGGTTCTAGAACAGGCTCCTCTAGGGGGGTCTAAAGCACCGCCAAGTCCTTTGGGTTTTAAGCTAGTGCTCGTAGTACCCGGGCGGATAGCGGGTGTAGCGGGCTATCAAAGTTTAGGGCTGGGCATAGTGGGGTATCTAATCCCAGTTTGTTTCGCAGCTTTCGTGGGGTCGGAGATGTAAAGTCACTTTCGTAGTGGGGCTTCTTGCCCTCGGGTACGTATAACAGTTCTGAGGGTGTTCGGCTTTAGTTTTAAAGACTTCCTAACCACTCTTTACGCCGATGTCTATCAACTTGAGCCTCTCGTATAACCGCGGTGGCTGGCACGAGTTTTACCGGCTCTCTTGGCTTTAACTAAGTCAAGTTTTCACTCATGGCTTAATGTCTATCACTGCTGAGTTCCCTTGAGGGTGTGGCTAAGCAAGGTGTCATGGGCTGCGGGGTTGTGCCTGATACCGGCTCCTTGTTTTCGGGCAGAAAACTGTGGGCATTCTCACAGGGGGGCGGAGACTTGCATGTGTAAGTTTAGCCAAAGCTGACAGTAAAGTCAGGACCAAGCCTTTGTGCTTACGGGACCTTTCTAGGGTCCGTCTTAACATCTTCAGTGTTATGCTTTAGTTAAGCTACGCTAGC